CAAGTCCGTAGCGTCTACCAATTTCGCCATATCCCCCTTGATACCAAGATCCAGTTGGAATTTTCTTTTACTTATTTTGTTTGTTTGGACCTGTTTAATTCGTTAGATAATTTTTTCTATATTGAAAAATTGTATTGTATGCTCCTATCTAGTTTTTTTGTCTGTCTATCCCCCATCAGTTCATATATATATATTTTTTTATTGGATTGGATGAACTTTTTGTTTCAATAAGAAATTGATTCTATCATTGATGTATCCGGAATTCAATATGGATAGGTATATCCAACATATATACCTTTCCCCCTACCTTTCATTTTTACAGTGCGAATTTAAATAGTGGAACGGTCGATATTCATTCTTTTTTTTTCGTCCTATCTCTTCCCTTTCCGAATCAAACCAGAGGAATGTCTCATTTTAATTTAGATTGTATCTTTTCTTATCTTAGCACCTATTATTCACTATAACTATATATAAATATAATTAACAATTAAATTATAAGTTACTAGTTAATAACTATTAAATTTCTATAATTTTATAGAACTGCTTTAAAAAATTTTAAGTTTTCAGAAAGAGTTCGATTTTTTCAAATTGTAAATTACAATTTGAAAAAATTGATATTCATCATATTATAATTAATTAAATTAAATAAGTAAAATTCCATTTTTTTATTTTATATCATTTTTTTTATAAAAGATATATATAAAATCTATCTAATATAGAAATTATTTGGAAAATAAAAAAAAAAATATATATATGTATATATGTAAATACATTATGTTATACATTATAGTTAGAAGTAGTTCTATATATTATATTTTAACTATTCTATCTATATCGTTAGATATAGTTATAGTTAGTTCTATACTATAGTTAGATATAGTTAGTTCTATACTATATAATAAAATATGAACTATATACAACTATATGGTTCTAGTTCATATTAAATATAAATATAGTTAGTATTATAAAATTAAAATAAATAACTAAGCTAAGATTGGCTAATAGATGAAATACGGTAGTTTCTTTGATTTCTATATACTATTTTTCTCTTATGTTATGTGATATGTGTATGTAATATGTGAGCCCGCTTAGCTCAGAGGTTAGAGCATCGCATTTGTAATGCGATGGTCATCGGTTCGACTCCGATAGCCGGCTTTTTTCTATCGATTTTTTACGTGATTGAGAGTCTCTCTCCCCATTTTATCAAAATGTTGAATAACTGATCCATCTATTATGTCGTGGTAATTTGTAACTATAAATAAAAAACAACATATTGGAAGAATTAGATCTCTTTCTACAGAACAAATTATAAAGAACAAATTATAAAACGTAGCCACAACTTCCTATATATACAAAAAATTTTAAAATTATATTTATATATAGAATATAGAAATTATATATACATATATACCAAAAATACGGATAGTGATACAATTTATTTTATATTTTATTCTACTTTTTTGTAGTATTTCAATAAATTTAGCTTTGCTTTGTTTATCCTTTAGTTCAGTCTTAATTTAGAGTTCAGTTTTCATTTTTGTTTATTCTTAAACAATGAAATTTCAATAAAATAAAAAAGGAGTCTTTATGTCTCGTTACCGAGGACCTCGTTTCAAAAAAATACGTCGTCTGGGGACTTTACCAGGACTAACTAGTAAAAGACCTAGTTCCAGAAGTGATCCTAAAAACCAATTGCGTTCTGGTAAAAGATCGCAATATTGTATTTGTCTAGAAGAAAAACAGAAATTGCGGTTTCATTATGGTCTGACAGAGCGACAATTACTTAAATATGTGCATATTGCTGGAAAAACCAAAGGGTCAACAGGTCAGGTTTTACTACAATTACTTGAGATGCGTTTGGATAATATCCTTTTCCGATTGGGTATAGCTTCGACGATTCCTGGAGCCAGGCAATTAGTTAACCATAGACATATTTTAGTTAATGGTGGTATAGTGGATATACCAAGTTATCGTTGTAAACCGAGAGATATTATTACTACGAAGGATAAACAAAGATCGAAAACTCTGATTAAAAATTATATTTCTTTATCCCCTCACGAGGAATTGCCAAAACATTTGACTTTTGACTCATTCCAATATAAAGGAGTAGTAAATCAAATAGTAGATAGTAAATGGATTGGTTTGAAAATAAATGAGTTGTTAGTCGTAGAATATTATTCCCGTCAGACGACTTGAACCTCACAAAAATAACAAAGAAAAATTCATAGAATTTTGTCTGTTTTCGCCGAAATAAAAATAAATAGATCTAAGGGCCTTGGTCCGAATTTTTATTATTCATCTATCACAAACGGACAAGCGGTAATATTTTTTGCTCTTTCTTTTTCCGATATTTGTATTTTACGTATCACAGTAATGTTATTAGGAATTGAGAATTTATATCAAATAAGGGTCCTCTTGTTAAGATGATGGTATTTGATTTGATTCAGTAACGTTGGTGAATTAAGATAAACGGAAAGAGAGGGATTCGAACCCTCGGTAAACAAAAGTCTACATAGCAGTTCCAATGCTACGCCTTGAACCACTCGGCCATCTCTCCTACATATTATTGACCAGAAACCGAGTGAATAGTGAATAGCGAGTCATTCATATTATTGCAGTACAAGTGCGACTGATGAATAGTTCCATAGGAAAAATTCCTTTCAAATCAAATAAAATTTTCTATTTCTCAACAAAAATTTAGCTCATTAGCTATCCCATACAAATTATTGAATCGTCCCGTGTATTTTTATATTTAAATTGTATGACATGACATATGCATGTTATGCAAACAAAAAACAAAACGGATACTTACCTTAGTCTAATCCATTTTTTTTATAGAAAAATTATTTCGTTTTGTTTTTTGTTTCTTCTTTGGATCATAACCAAATAAAAACTTCTCGAATTATCAGAATCCGCAGTACAATCCTCGGTTATTCAACTTAGATGAAATATTTATTATAGTTCCGTTCGTTGTTATACTACGAAATTCGAATGAAATCGAATCTGATTTCAATATTTCATATCTCTCCTTGTCCAATCCAAACAAAAGGTCCACATCTTTTTTTATAATTAGTCTGTTTTTATTTTATGTTATTTCGTACCGTACAATTCCTTTAGTTTGCGGGATCATTTTCCCCTTACCCTAAGGGTAATGAAAAGAATTATAGAATGGATTGTTAATTATGCCAAGATCTCAGATAAATGCAAATTTTATTGATAAGACCTCTTCAATTGTGGCCAATATCTTATTACGAATAATTCCGACAACTTCCGGAGAAAAAAAGGCATTTACCTATTACAGAGATGGTGCGATTTGATTCTTTTTTTTTTTAGGTCCAGTATTAAAAAGAGACATAGTTCGAGATAGAAAAAACCAAATTATTAAAATAAACCCACGCTTGGTGAAGGTGAAGTTTCTAGATAGAACAATTCCTTCTGTCGTGTATCCTCGATTGATGCAGCCTCGGATGCTTCAATTGTTGATTTTAGTATTTAGCGAAAGGTTACACCTATGGGTTCCGTATTGCGAGTCAATCCTACTCCACTAGTACCAATAGGCAGCATAGGGGAAGAAGCACTACACCTAGGAATCAACAACATGAAAACTTTGTTATAAATTACCCTTTTCCTTATCGGTATCGGGGCTAACAAGAATGGTTGGGACAACAAACATCCATCTCGTTCGTACTTTGGGTATCCGTATAACCATCAAAGATCGTTGAAGTGACTAATTCCTGGAAATAGGGGGCGTTGAGGACAAAAAAATTGTTGGAGTTACCATTTCCATCTAGTACTAATACAGTTGGTGTTAATAAAAAACCTCTTGCAGGAAGGCTGGCTAGAGATTTCTTGTAAAAATACTAGCTCCTTTCAGTTCATAATGAGAATAGTCAAATTTGAATTTCATGGATTATTTCCCTTAGTAGTACTATGCGCAGAAAGAAGGGAGGAGCCATATGAAATGAAAATCTCACGTACGGTTCTGGAACGGAGATTCTTTGAATAGAATGAACGACCGTAACGGATGTTGGCTCAATCCGAAGGAAATTATGCGGAAGCTTTACAAAATTATTATGAAGCTACGCGACCAGAAATTGATCCCTATGATCGAAGTTATATACTCTATAACATAGGACTTATACACACAAGCAACGGAGAGCATACAAGGGCTTTGGAATATTATTTCCGGGCACTGGAACGAAACCCATTCTTACCACAAGCTTTTAATAATATGGCCGTGATCTGTCATTACGTGCGACTATCTCTACTATAGAAAGAAGAAAAAAAGATCCAATTAACTAGTAAATACTAGAATGAAATAGGTTTTCTACATATGCGTCGTCTAAAGCAACGGTTTTTATCAGCTGTAGCAAGTAAAGAGACTTCACGAGAACCAAAATTAAGAAGAAATGGATAAAGCCTATATACTCCATGGATAAAGGATTGAATTGATAGAGAAAGCACCGTAAAGATCAATTAGCAAGCTATTTGGTTGATAGAGTTAAGAACTGCTTTGCTTACTTATCCCGTGCGTGATACAGGATAAAAGTTAGGAATCAAATTATGTAATAGAGTTGATCCACTAAGGTATTGAGCAGCGGTGTAGCATCAGATCCCAAAGATCGTAAGTTCTTTTTTCTTATATTATATTAGGATATTAGGGAGGAAAGTCTTTTTCAAAAATTCTATATCTATATTATATAAATTCCATATATGCAATCGAGATAGTTACCTTTCAGAGAATTCTAACACTATATTTTAACACTATTATATATAGGATATAGGGTCGATCCATACTTCATTCCTCTGAAGGTGGGAGAAAAGATAAAGCTTTTTATTGATCAAAAAATTAGAGTTTTAAACTTATGTAATTAACTTCTTCTGGCTAACCCAACAAAAATGGGATACTTTTTTATGACAATATGACAAATTTAATTCAATTAACATATTAACATAAGGTAGATTAAGACGGGGCGCAAGCAAAAAGAATCGATTGTCGA